CCAAATAGTACTGTTATTATGCCTATCAAAGCTATTAGATTCATTATGTAAGGTATTACTATAAAAAGAGGAAGAAGCCGAGCGACAAGAAAAATTCCCGCTGCTACCATCGTAGCAGCATGTATAAGAGCCGAAATGGGGGTAGGTCCCTCCATAGCATCAGGTAACCATACATGAAGAGGGAATTGAGCAGATTTAGCAACCGCACCCGCAAATAATAGGAAGGCACACAAAGTAACAAATAATAAATTAACTTCATTATTATAAATCAAGTTAGTAAATATTTGAAACAAATCCCGAAATTCAAAACTGCCCATTGTGCAATAAAAACCTAAAATCCCTAATAATAAACCAAAATCGCCTACGCGATTAGTTACAAACGCCTTTTGACAAGCATTCGCTGCAGTAGGTCGGGTGAACCAAAAACCTATTAATAAATAAGAACACATTCCAACCAATTCCCAAAAAATATAAATTTGTATCAAATTGGAACTAGTAACTAATCCCAACATTGACGTATTGAACAAATTCATATAAGCAAAAAATCTCAAATATCCTTGATCATGAGACATATACTTGTCACTATAAAAAAGAACCATAATTCCAACAGTAGTGATTAATATTGACATAATAGAAGTAAGTGGATCCATCAAGTAGCCAAACTCTAAAGAAAAATCATTATTGATAGTCCAAGACCATACATATTGATAGATATAACTACTATTTATTTGATGAATAGACAAATAAACTGAAAAAATCATAACTATACTTAACAATAAAACACTAGCAAAAGACCACATACGTCGAAGGTTTTTTGTTGCCGTCGGAAAAAGTAGAAGTCCCACTCCTATTAACAGAGGAATTGGAAGTGAGATTAAAGGTATGATCCATGAATATTGATACGTATATTCCATAAAAAAAGTATATTTTATTCGTAATTAATTTTTCTGATTCACCAGCTCTTAACTCTTTTCAAAGGGATCTGTTAATAAAAAATTTAACTATGCAAAACTAAAATAGAATTTTCTATTGTTAATTATTCTTAATTTTTTTAAAATACTTCAAATATTTCAACTTAAGAAGTTAGAATTGTTCAAATGATATGACCCAATGACAATGAAACTAATAGTGAACACAAATATTTATTTTAAGTAAAATTTTATTTAATATTATTTATTATGCATTACAATAATTTTTCGCTATAGAACAAGAACGAATAATTACACAAAAAACAATATTTTATTTTGGTATGAACATAAAGGACAGCCTACAATTTGATTTGATCCAATAAAATAAAACTTATTTTTATTTAGTTCGTTTATTACGAATTATTAAACAATCCTTTTTTTTTTTTAACATTATATATATATTTTCTTTGTTCCTAACAATTTTGCATCTATATCTTGATAGGAGTATAATATCATTTCTAGAATAAATAGATAATAAATAATTAAAGAACAATTCGTTTTGAACAATAGATGTCTTTCACATCCAACTATAGCAATGAATAATCGATTCTTCTTTTATAATGGCAGCTCCAAAAAAGCGCACTTCTATCTCAAAAAAACGGATTCGAAAGAATATTTGGAAAAGCAAAGGGCGTCGCGCAGCGTTGAAAGCTTTTTCGCTAGCAAAATCCCTTTCAACGGGGAATTCAAAAAGTTTTTGGGGGGAGAAATAAAATAAATAACAAAACGTTGGAATAATCGGTTTGATTCAAAAAATAGCATAGCCTAGTAGAAGTTCGTTTATAATTATTATTATTTAAGTTTCGTATTTTTATTTCGAATTATATTTATATAAATGAAATTCGAAATAAAAATACGAATTTATTAAAATAAAATTGATACCTTAAATAATTATTGAAATAATATTCAATTTAATACATATAAATATTAGATAAATTTAATGAGATAATAGATATTATTATTGGAAACCCTAAAATCCCTATTTTGAAAACTTTTATCCCCTAAAATATTAAAATATTTTATAAAAAATATTACATTGAATTGAGAATTAATTCTATTCTTTCAATCTCGACGATTGAATAAGAATAGGTTATTATGATTTCGAGAAAAGAAAGCCGCTATGGTGAAATCGGTAGACACGCTGCTCTTAGGAAGCAGTGCTAGAGCATCTCGGTTCGAGTCCGAGTGGCGGCATGTCATTAAAAAAAAAAGTCGTATATTAGAATTAATTCCAGTCCCAAATTTATTATAATTTAATATATTGAAATTCAAATAATTGAATTGAGGGACCCTTTTTAATAATTATTAAAAATTAAATTTTTATGATATTTTCAACTTTAGAGCATATATTAACTCATATATCTTTTTCGGTCATTTCAATTGTCATTACAATTCATTTGATAACCTTATTAATGGATGAAACCATAGGACTCTATGCTTCGTCAGAAAGGGGCATGATAGCTAGTTTTTTCTGTATAACAGGATTATTAGTTACTCGTTCGATTTATTTGAGGCATTTACCATTAAGCGATTTATATGAATCATTACTATTTCTTTCATGGGGTTTCTCCATTATTCATATACTTACGTATTTAAAAAAATATAAAAACCATTTAAGTGTAAGCGCAATAACCACGCCAAGTACTATTTTTACCCAAGGTTTTGCTACTTCAGGTTTTTTAACTCAACTACATCAATCCCCACTATTAGTTCCCGCTCTCCAATCTCATTGGTTAATGATGCACGTAAGTATGATGGTATTGGGTTATGCATCTCTTTTATGTGGATCATTATTTTCAGTAGCTCTTATAGTCATTACATTTGAAAAAGTTATAAGAATTTTTGGTAAAAGCAATAATTTATTAATATTTTCCTTTGATTCGATCCAATACATCAACGACGGATGGAACAACGAATGGAACAATGTTTTAAGAAACACTTCTTTTTTTTCTTCGAATAATTATTATAAGTCTCAATTGATTCAACAATTAGATCATTGGAGTTATCGTATAATTAGTCTAGGATTTATCTTTTTAAGCATAGGGATTCTTTCAGGGGCAGTATGGGCTAATGAGACATGGGGATCATATTGGAATTGGGACCCAAAGGAAACTTGGGCATTTATTACTTGGACCATATTCGCAATTTATTTACATACTCGAACAAATAAAAATTTGGAAGGTGTAAATTCCGCAATTGTAGCCTCTATGGGTTTTCTTATAATTTGGATATGCTATTTTGGGGTCAATCTATTAGGGATAGGGCTACATAGTTATGGTTCATTTACATTCACATATAATTGAATGAGTTCAAGCAAGGAACTGACGAATACAAACATGGGAGAGTATAGATAAGAAAACTGTGTGTAAGAGATCGAGAACCTTTTGAATCACTACATTACTTGATTCAAATGGTTCTCACAAAAGCCAAATGTATCAGGAAGTCCAATTCATTTTTTTTTATGAAAACTATCTTGAAAAATAATTAGATAAAATAGCTTCGACTTTGTCAACTGATAGTGAGAAAACAAAATCTGGATAAATACCAATAGCTATGACAGGTATAAGGCTAGAGATTACAACAAACAACTCTCGCGGTCCCGAATCCAAAAAATAAGAATTTTGAGCATTAAAAAGCTTGTATCCATAGAACATCTGGCGTAACATAGATAATAAATAAATGGGGGTTAATATCATTCCAATTGCCATTACCAAAGTAATTAGTATTTTTGTCATTAAAAGATATTTTTGGCTGGTAATTATTCCAAAAAATACTATGAATTCTGCAACAAAACCGCTCATCCCCGGCAATGCAAGGGAAGCCATCGAGAAGATACTGAACGTCGTGAATATTTTTGGAATTGGGATAGCGATTCCGCCCATTTCGTCAAGATAAACAAGACGTATTCTATCATAACTTGTTCCTGCCAAGAAAAAAAGCGCAGCGCCAATAAATCCATGAGAAATTATTTGTAAAATAGCTCCATTGAGTCCCGTATCACTTATAGAGCCAATTCCTATAATTAGGAAACCCATATGAGATACGGATGAATAAGCTATTCTTTTTTTAAAATTCCGTTGACCAGTGGATGCTGAAGCTGCATAGATTATTTGAATTATACCTACTATCATCAACCAGGGTGAAAAGATAGAATGCGCGTAGGGTAATAATTCCATATTGATCCGAACCAATCCATATGCTCCCATTTTTAATAAGATTCCGGCTAGAAGCATACAAGTACTGTAATGTGCCTCTCCGTGGGTGTCTGGTAACCATGTATGGAAGGGTATAATGGGTGATTTGACAGCAAAAACAATAAGAAATCCGATATAGAATATTATTTCTAGTGCTACAGGATACGATTGATTAGCTGATGTTTCAAAATTGAAAGTTGGTTCATTAGAACCATATAAACCGATACCCAGAACTGCCATTAACAAAAAAACGGAACTTCCTGCAGTGTACAAAATAAACTTTGTAGCTGAATACAAACGTTTCTTTCCTCCCCACATCGATAGAAGTAGATAAACGGGAATTAATTCTAACTCCCACATGATAAAAAATAGTAAGAGGTCTCGAGCAGAAAATGATCCTATTTGACCGCTATACATTGCTAACATTAGAAAATGGAATAATCGGGAATCTCGAGTAACTGGCCAAGCTGCTAAAGTAGCTAAAGTGGTGATAACCCCCGTCAGTAAAATGGGTCCTATGGAAAGTCCATCTATTCCCAATCTCCAGTAAAAATAAAAAAAAGGGATCCATTTATAATCCTCCGTTAGTTGGATTAATGGATCGTCTAATTCGAAATGATAACAAAATGCATAGGTTGTTAGAAGGAGTTCCATTATACATATACATAAAGTATACCATCGAATTACTTTATTCCCTCTATTAGGGAAAAAGAAAAGTAAGAAACCCGCAAATATTGGCAAAACTACAACTATTGTTAACCAAGGAAAATAATTCGTAGTAAAAACAAGATACACTTGGACTAAAAAAACCCATGTTCGAAAATGAAATAAATATATATATATTTATTTCATTTTCGAACATGGGTTTTTGTCGGTAAACAAGAAATCAAATGTATTTCCAATGTATTCAAGGGGTCTTTATGAAACGTATCAATAAGCTAGACCCATGCTTCGAGTTGTTTCATGCCATAAATAAACTCGAACACTCAAGAAATCCGTCGGACAGGCGGATTCACATCTCTTACAACCAACACAGTCTTCTGTTCTTGGAGCCGAAGCTATTTGCTTAGCTTTACATCCGCCCCAAGGTATCATTTCTAATACATCGGTGGGGCAAGCTCGGACACATTGAGTACACCCTATACATGTATCATAAATCTTTACTGAATGTGACATTGAATCTATAATTTTTTTTTAACATTATAAAATTTCTTTTCGATCGAGTAAATTTGTAAATGAATTATATATTTATATACCAGATGAGTCAATAATTTATCAGAATATTGATAATCAATCTACTTTCAGATTAACTCATGCGATAGGGCCAAGATACTTTGATTTTTTACGTTTTCGCAAACATAATCATATATTACGTATCATACAGACAATTTGACTTGATGAATATCATAATTTATCTGATAAATAAATAAAAATACTACTTATTCAACAAATTCGATTGATTGATACGAGTTGATTTTCTATTACGATAAATTGACGAAACAATAGCTGGGCCAATAGCTGCTTCAGCGGCTGCAATAGCTATAACAAAAATTGAGAAAATATTCCCTTTTAATTGGCGACTATCAAAAAAATCAGAAAATGTTACGAAATTTATATTAACTGCATTCAGTATAAGCTCAAGACACATAAGGGCTCTAACCATATTTCGGCTCGTGATCAATCCATAGATACCGATAGAAAATAAATAGGCACTTATAACAAGTACAAGTTCGAGCATGATTGACCAACTCCTTATGAATTCCGATTCATTTCAATATGAACAAAATTTCATTCAATTGACAAAAAAAAAGTACAGAACAAGGGAATATATTGGTAATCGATCGAATAAAAGAATTTTTATTTTAGACAGAAAGAATCTTCAAATAGAATTGAAGGCAAATGTGTGTGTGTGATAAGATAGAACAAAGTTTCATTTATGCTATTTCTAAAGATTTATTACTGGCGAGCCACGGCAATTGCGCCGATCAAAGCAGCTAAAAGAATGATCGAAATGAGTTCAAATGGAAGAAAAAAATATGTTGATAAATGAATTCCAATTTGTTGACTATTACTTATCAAATCTTGCTCTAGCATCTGGTTTGATCTTGTAGTCCAAATAATCCCATACCATGACGTATCTACAATACTAGTCATTAGTGAAACAAAAATACTTGTACAAACCAGAAAAGTAAATCCACTCCCAACGGTCCAAAGATTAAAATCTTTGGAATATTCTGAACCCTTCATGAACATCACAGCAAATATGATTAAAACATTTATAGCTCCCACGTAAATAAGGAGTTGCGCAGCAGCTACAAAATGGGAGTTTGCTAGAATATAGAATAAAGATATAGAAACAAGAACCAGTCCCAACGAAAAAGCAGAATAAATAGAGTTGGTAAGTAATAGTACTCCCATACTTCCTAATATAAGAGCAGATCCCAACAAAATTACAAGAAAATCATGTATCGGTCCAGGCAAATCCATTATATGTAGTAAAAAAAGAGATAAATAAATCGAAATGTTTTTCATGACCTTATTGATCTGACCAGGAAAAAAAAATGGATAATCAATTCCTAATTAAATCTTAAGGGGTGTGAATTAATGTAGGTACAGGTATTGGATTAATCTAATCTTATTCTTGATCTAAAAAAGTAGTTGAAACTATCTATTTCGAAATAGCTAGTTTCAATCTAAATCAAGCTGCAATTCTCATGAATCAATAGTTTGGATTTGTAAGTAGTGACCAAACACACAAAACAAAAGAAACCCCATTTGTTTAGATCAAAACAAAACGTAAGCTTAGTAATTTCTAATTACTCTTTAATCAAGGGATTTACTTATTTTAGACTTTAATTTGAGGCGAATTCAAAATTGTTCTAATTGTATAATCATCAATTACTGACATTGGTAAACGACACAAAGAAATTTGATTATAATTCAATTCGTGACGATCATAAGTAGAAAGTTCATATTCTTCAGTCATTGATAAACAATTTGTTGGACAATATTCAACGCAGTTACCACAAAATATACAGATCCCGAAATCAATACTGTAATTAAGCAATCGTTTCTTTCGAATATCTGTTTCCAATTTCCAATCTACAACGGGTAGATCTATAGGACATACACGAACACATACTTCACAAGCAATGCATTTATCAAATTCGAAATGGATTCGACCGCGGAAACGCTCCGATGTGATTAGTTTTTCGTAAGGATATTGAATAGTTACAGGCAAACGATTTGCATGGGATAAAGTAATCATGAAACTTTGACCAATGTACCTTGCAGCTCGTACTGTTTGTTGACCATAATTCATGAACCCAGTTACCATAGGGAACATATTGTAATATCTCTAAAGAATTTTATGTTAGTTTCTTTTTCTTGTTTGAGCAAGTCGTGAATATAGAATATGATATTCCTTTACAGTGAAAAGAGTTGAAACGAAGTTGTTAATAATAGATTACCGAGAGATATAGGTAAAAGAAATTTCCATCCAAGATTTAATAGTTGGTCTATTCTTAGTCGGGGTAAAGTCCATCTTGTTGTTATAGAAATGAACAAGAACAAATAAGTTTTAGCTAATGTAATAAAGATACTAATTGTCATTCCGAAGACTTCATACGCTTTATTTATTTCAAAAAGCTCATAAACAAATATGTATGGAATAGAGATATCCCAACCACCCAAATAAATAACTGTTAGAAATAATGAAGAAACTAATAGATTTAGATAGGAAGCAACGTAAAATAAACCAAATTTGATACCCGAATACTCGGTTTGATAACCCGCTACTAATTCTTCCTCTGCTTCTGGTAAATCGAAAGGTAATCTCTCGCATTCTGCTAATGAAGAAATTAGAAAAATAACAAACCCTATAGGTTGACGCCACAAATTCCACCCCCAAAAACCATATTTTGATTGAGCCTCAACTATATCAACTGTACTGGAACTGTTAGATAATCATAGTCGGCAATAACATCACTGTTCTCATCGCTATTACAGAACCGTACGTGAGATTTTCACCTCATACGGCTCCTTGAGGGCCATAAATAAATCTAAGGAGTGTGTCGGTATTATTTATCTTGATATGTCTTTGTTGTAGGATAGTATAGGATAAAACTCTATCGTCTGTCCCCAAATTAACCCAATAGAATTCTGTCTGTTCGAATAATAAAGTAAAGAAAAGGGGTACTTCTGAATTGATCTCATCCTTTAATAATTCAAATTTTTCTTTGTTGAGTTGAGTAATAACTTAATTTTTGACTAGAATACTCTTTATTATAAATATCAATAACCCATGCTTTTCAATTACGAAAAAAAATTGGCTATTCCATTAGTTCATCAATTCGGACACAAATTCTATCTCTAGGAATAGGGATATAGGAAAGAAAATGAATATAGGAATACATCGAGATAAGAAAGAATAAAAAATATCTCTCTTTTTTTTGTTGTAATTGTATTCTTTTCATTTTTTTTTTCATTCCTATTCTTCTTTCTGATAAAAAGGGGACTTATTAAATAAGGGATTATTTCGTTTCCGATAGTCATTTATTTAATGGGTGGATAGGCGCATACTCTGGATCGGAATCGTGGGGAGTATTGCCTGATCATTTCTACAAACTTAAAGCCCCAATTCGTACTCTTTTTATTTGCTTTTCTTTTGGAAAATTTTTTAAATCTCCATTACTAATCCTTTGTATATCTTGGTGTTTCTAACCATCCACTCATTTTTGCTCAATCGGCCGTGTTATGGTAATACATATATGCTAGTACATACAAATAATAATGAAAACTCAATACGGTTGATCTTTTCAGTCCGCTTCAAGACAGGATGACTAGTCACCCAATCTTGGGATAAAGGTTCTCTTGCGCCTATGTTTATTTCTGCTTAACTTTTATACATAGAAAATGAGACTCAATATTTGGACTGCTAATTTTTATTTATATAAGCTGTTTTCTTTCACTCATATAACTATCTGATTTAGTTCATTAATCGGAATAATGAATATAAAAATGAAGATATCTATTCAATTCACCACTTTTCTCGAAAAAAAAAGTGGGAGAAGTTTATGTTTCAACGAATCACACGTAGAGATATTGATAATACACATAGAGTTAATGGTATTTCGTAACTAATTGATTGAGCAGCAGCTCGTAGACCACCTAAAAAGGAATATTTATTATTTGATCCATATCCTGACATAAGAAGTCCGATGGGAGCAATACTTGAAATGGCAATCCATAAAAAAACACCGATATGGAGATCGGATAAAATAAGGTGATAACCAAAAGGAATTACTGAATAGCTTAGTAAAATTCCTATGACTGCTATGGATGGTCCGATACTGAATAAACGAGTATCACCTCTAGATGGAAGAAGATTTTCTTTAAAAAGTAGTTTTGTACCATCTGCTAAAGCTTGAAGAATTCCCAAAGGACCGGCATATTCAGGTCCAATACGTTGTTGTATCCCTGCGGATATTTCTCTTTCTAACCATACAATTACTAGTACGCCTATTGTGATTCCCAATACAGTAGTCAAAATAGGGATAAGCACCGATAGAATTCCATAGACTTCTTTTAGGAATTCCAATCTGGAAAAAAAATTGATATTTTGTACTTCTGGTGTATCAATTATCATTTTAACGATCAACTTCTCCCATAATGATATCTATGCTACCTAGTATTGTCATAATATCAGCCAATTTCATTCTTTTAACTAACTCAGGAAGAATTTGCAAATTGATAAAACCCGGCGGTCGAATTTTCCATCTCCAAGGAAAACCACCCTGATCTCCTATCAGAAAAATGCCCAATTCCCCTTTTGGGGCTTCGACTCTCACATAAAGTTCTTGTTTCGCCAACTCAAAAGTTGGCGAAGGTTTTTTACTAATGAATCGATATTCAAAGTCATTCCATTCCGGATACCTTCCTCGATGAAAACATCGTATTTCTAAATTCTCATAGGGCCCCCCCGGAATTCCTTCCAAAGCTTGTTGAATAATTTTTATGGATTCCGTCATCTCACCAAGTCTGACTAAATAACGAGCTAATGAATCTCCTTCTTTTTGCCACTGAACTTCCCAATCAAATTCGTCATAACACTCATAATTATCAACTTTACGAAGATCCCATGGTATTCCGGAAGCTCGCAGCATTGGTCCTGATAAACCCCAATTTATTACTTCTTCTCCGCAAATAATGCCTACTCTCTCAACTCGTTCTAAAAAAATAGGATTTTGTGTAATAAGTTTTTGATATTCAGCAATCCCGGTCAAAAAATAATCGCAGAAATCCAAACATTTATCTATCCAGCCATGAGGTAGATCAGCCGCAACTCCCCCGATACGAAAAAAATTATGCATCATTCTCATACCGGTGGCTGCTTCGAATAGATCATATACTAATTCTCTTTCTCTGAAAATATAGAAGAAGGGAGTCTGTGCGCCAATATCCGCCATAAAAGGGCCAAGCCATAACAGATGAGAAGCTATACGACTCAATTCCAACATAATTACTCTGATATAGCTGGCTCTTTTAGGTACTTGAATATTTCCCAACTGTTCTGGCCCATTTACGGTTATTGCTTCTGTGAACATAGTAGCTAAATAATCCCAACGTGTTACATAAGGTAAATATTGTATAATTGTTCGATTTTCTGCAATTTTTTCCATCCCTCTGTGTAAATAACCCAATATTGGTTCACAGTCAATAACATCTTCACCATCCAAAGTAAGGATGAGTCGAAGAACACCGTGCATTGATGGGTGGTGAGGCCCCATATTGACTATCATGAGGTCTTTTCTTGTAGCTGGTCCATTCATAAGTTTTTCCTCGATTCATTTTTCGATGAATTGCTGAAAATGAAAATAAGTTCATAAAAATTCAAGATCTAATAAATCAAATAATTAAATTTTTAATTAATGAGTTTTTGACTCCCGAATCTCCAATTGATTAATTAATTCTTTATAACGCATTATATTTTTCTTTGATAAATAAGAAAGTAATCGTTGGCGTTTTCCCAGAATTTTACGTAGACCTCTTTGAGATAAATAGTCTTTTTTGTGCAATTCGAAATGTGAAGTAAGTCTTCGTATCTTATTAGTGAAATTGAATACTTGAAATTCAACAGATCCTCTGTTTTCTTTTTTTTCTTCTTGCGAAATAACTGAGCTCAATGTATTTTTTACCATAAAATGAAATATCCTTCTCCTCCTTTTTTCTTTTTTTATAAATTATTATTGATCAGTAATAATGATGTCACGCATTTTAATTTGATATACACAATAATCTTAATTTCGTTAAGAATTTCTACTATTTTTTTTTTTTTCAAATCCAATTTTAAAAATTGGATTCAGATAGGTATACAAAAGGATGGTATATTTCTGCATGCACAAAAAATATTGAGACTTAAAACTTAAATTTAAATAATTTATTTTCTTGATTCATTTCTAAATTTAATTAATAGATACGTCATTGAATTTAATTAATATCATCTATCAGATTATATGACAGTGTCATATGCGTATTTCTTTGTCTTGATATACCATATATATATGGTAAATATAGGAAAAAATGTAGCATTAATGAATTTTCAATTGTGGATACATATGGATCCTTAGCATACTAAAACGACTGCTATTATTGGTATCAAACCAATACCGATTCATACAAGCTAAATCTTCTAATCGATAATTGGGCCAAAGAAAGAACTTTAATTTATTTCGTTTATTTTTATAACTATCAAGATGTTTGCTTTTTTCTAAAACTTGATCACGATTTTTCATCTTTTTTTCATTGTAAAATGCTGTATTTCTATGGATATCATTTCTATTCCGAGAATTAAAACAAATTAGAATTCTGAACTCTCTACGACCTCGAGGGGATAAAATATTTTCAGGAACAACTAAATCATAATGATTGCTGGCTCTATTTTCAGTCGTTTTTTGATGTATTGCAATGGGTTCAGCAAAACTCTTCTTATCAGCATAGCCTTTTTCTTCGTATCTTTGGTTAATTTGGTACTTATGAAGTAATGAAATACCTATGGTTTCAGACATAATAAATTGTCCATCATTTTTTACAGACAGACGAATCGGTTCGATAATCAATATTCCCTTTTTCATTAATTCTGTAAGAGTTAAATCCTTCTGAACTATCAGAATATCCAGACTCATTTCTCTCCTTTGAATAGAGGATATAGCAATTTCTCTGGGATTTATCAGTCTAAGCAGGAGACAATATACTTTGATGTTATTGATCATTCTTTGATTTAAGGAGTCATCCCATCTCAGTTGAAAACGAAAATATCTTTTTAGCAAGAAATCAAGCTCCGCTTCCGTGTTTTTCTTGTATTGCTTTTTATTTATATGTTTTTTCACATCTGTTCCCGCGGAATCTTCTTGAACATATTTTTTGTGCTTTGAGAGAGCTGATTCAAGATCCTCTTGGGCCACAGATTCCTTTTCTCCTTTATTTCTATTTTCTAATTTAAGAGTTTTAGATATAAAAAGATCTCTTTTTTTCTTTGCAATTAGTTTTTTATTTTTACTAAAAATTTCATTTACATTCCAATTTAAAAGAAGTAATTTTATTGGTATGATCCATGGGTTAATCTTATATGCATTATAAAGTATCAAAAACTCTGGAAAGAACCAAAGTTCCAGATTCGATATGGAACGACTTAGTATTTCTTCATTCATTCTCATCCAATCAAAAAAGATTTTTTTTTTTTTATTGGATGGGTTGATTTCTTGATCTTGATGAAGTATGAGATAACAAAAATCTTTCTTATTGATTTTTTCAATTTTTTTTAAATGATTAATCCCAGTTTTGGTAGTTTTACTACTGTTCGTGTCAGCCTCAATATTGATCCAGGCTCCAATACCAGCCTTCTTTTTAAGACAAAAATGCAGTATTCTCCAATCAAAATATTTTCTATCCGGATTTCTTTCCAGATCTCGAATATCATCTTCTACTAGATAATTATTGATAGGGATACCTGTCAGTATAGGAAAAAATTTCCATTTATCTATGTTGTACTTATACTTATAATAAATTTCTTGATTATTTTTTACTTGTACTGGTAATTCATAAATATATGAATCTTTATTATCTTCATAAATAATAGATTTATATGATAAAAGATCATATATATATATATTTTTTTTTTTATCTTTTTTATTCGGTAATGAGTAGTATGATTCAAAATCATTTTGTTTTTTGTAATCAATTAATCTGTTTTTTTCATATGAATAACATTGGTTAAAATCTTGATTTTGGGCCATACAACCTTGATTGACTCTATTTCGCCATTTTTGTGGTAGTAATTTAGACCATCTAATCGGATATAAATCGTAGTGATAATGACCCCTTAACCAGTTTTTCCATTGATTCATTCCAGAATTTTTAAGATTCTTTTGCTTTAAGTCGGAATGTAATATTTCTTGTGCTCCAACAACTTCAACAAAAAAATCCTGTATTTTCTTTTTAAGAAAAAGAGATGTTCCGTGATATTGAAAGACAGGTCTTAAGTTAGATAAGTTAATAATTTTTGTTTGTGATAATTTGTAAAATAAATATGCTTGCGACAAGTATGATAAGTCCCAAAAGATCTTTCCATTAATATTACTAATATTCGAAAGTGACTTTTTTATAGTTGAAATGAAGTGAATTATATTTTGATTTGTTTTATAAATTTTTTCTTGCTTTGCTTCATTATTGTAAATGTATTTATTAATAATTTTTTTTTTTGAATCAATAAAAAGTTGTGCATTAATCCTCAGGATATTAACCATACGTTGAAAGATATCTATGTATATGTTTTCAATGAAAAATTTTATAAAATTATGCGATTTACGAATTAATCGTACATTTTTTTTTTTAAATATCTTAAAAATGTTTTTGTGAGATTCTAATATTTTATCATGATAACTTATTTTGTTAGGACTAATATTTATTTCAGGATTTAGAAACTCTTTTTGCGTGTCTTTTCTAATTTTTTCAATTTTCTTTAGTATTGTGTTTGTTCTATCAGTAAGATCTTTCATTTTTTTTTCTCTTAATGAAAAATTCGTCCAATCTATAGATCGAATTACAATGGACGAGTCGTGGATCATTCGATTATTGATTACCAAATTTTTTTCTTTTTTAGACTCGTACTCGTATATTTCTTTCAATTCAAATAAGCGAATTGGGTTTCTTTGTGAAAGTTCTTTTATTAGTTGTTTTATAAATAGAATGTTTTTGATCACCCATTTTTTTGTTTCTTTTGAGATATTTAGAAACAAGTTTGTTCTTTCTTTTAAAACTCTTAGAATTTGAAAACGCTTTTTTTTCCATTTTTTCATTTTTTTTTCGAGTTCTTTTATTAAAATGGGTTCAAAAAAAGAAAGTTGTTTTAGGGGAGACCCAAAAGGCAGTTCAGCTTCCATTCCCCAAACTGTTAAAAAACAAAAATCATTTTTTTGTCCTTTCTTTTTTATTGAATCTTTATTAGAAGATTGGAACTTAGATGTGGGCCACGGTTTTAGACGAAAAGGAAATAAGATTTTTATCTGAATACCATCTGTTAACCAGTTTTTTGGAAATTCTTTTTCTGATAATTGAACACCGTTATAGGTGCATTTTACATGCATTTCTTTATTCCAATTTTTAAAATCCTCGTACCATTCAGGAAATTGAAATAATAGTATACAGATAATATTTTTAGCTATTATCAATGAGGGTAAGACAATATATTTTCTAAGAATTGATTGAGTTACTAACAAAAAACCTCTTATTACTTGAGCAAATAGAATGCTATCCCAGGTTTCCGCTATTTCTATACGTGC